TCGATAAGAGCCTATCCCTGGGGCTAACATAATATAACCCAATTGAGACATTGTAGAATAGGCTAAACTTCTCTTAATGTCTCTTTGAGCAAGAGCTAAAGTAGCTCCTAATAGTACCGTTATTACACCTATCAAAGAAATGAGATTCATTATGTAAGGTATGACTGTGAAAAGCGGAAGAAATCGAGCGACAAGAAAAATGCCTGCTGCTACCATAGTAGCAGCATGGATAAGAGCCGAAATAGGAGTAGGCCCCTCCATGGCATCAGGTAACCATACATGAAGGGGAAATTGTGCGGATTTAGCAACTGCACCGACGAATAATAGGGAGGCACACAGAGTAGCAAATAAAGAGTTGACCCCATTATTACGGATCAGGTTATTGAAGATTTCGAACAAATCTCGAAATTCGAAACTCCCTGTTATCCAATAAAAACCTAAGATTCCTAATAATAACCCAAAATCCCCTACACGATTAGTTACAAACGCTTTTTGACAAGCATTTGCGGCAGCCGGTCGTGTGAACCAAAAACCTATTAATAAATACGAACACATTCCCACTAGTTCCCAAAAAAGATGAATTTGTATCAAATTGGAACTAGTAACTAATCCCAACATGGAAGTATTGAAAAAACTCATATAAGCAAAAAATCTCAAATATCCTTGATCATGAGACATATAATTGTCACTATAAATAAGAACCATGATTCCAACCGTAGTGATTAGTATTGACATAATAGAAGTAAGTGGATCGATCAAGTAGCCGAACTCTAAGGAAAAATCAGTATTGATGGTCCAAGACCATAGATGTTGATAGATAGAACTGCCATTTATCTGTTGAATAGACAGATCGGACGAAAAAACCATAACTATACTTAGCAATGAAACACTAGGAAAAGTCCACATACGACGCAGATTTTTTGTTGCGGTCGGAACAAGCAGAAGTCCCAACCCTATTGCCATAGTAACTGGAAGTAGAGCGAAAGGTATGATCCATGCATATTGATATGTATGTTCCATAAGAAAATCAAGCTTTCTTTTTTTATTCTTATTAATTGTTTCCCATTCACCAGCCCTTATTTCTTCCGGAAGGAGCAATAATAAATCAAAAAAAAAATCAAGATATACAAGATATAAAAGAACTCAAATATGATTTTTCATTCTTAATTATTCTGATTCTTTCCAAACTATTGAAAAAAAAAAACAAAAAATTCAACTGAAGAAGTTACAATTCTTCAAATAACCAAGTTACTAGTTAAAAGCTACTACCTAGTTATTAACGAAGATATTTATTAAGATAAAAAATATGAGATTTTCCATTATTCTACTATATACATACGATACGGTGATTTCTATCCATATTTATATCAATATAGTAAGGAAAAAGAATGATACCAAAAATTCAAGTACTTTATTCTGATATGTATCATAGGATTTGCCAATAACTCGATCCAATAAACCTAGTTTTTATTTAGTTTCTTCGGAGTCGTTAACTAATTCTTGAATTGATTGGCTTCGAGTCCAATAAAACAAACTTATGTTTATGTGTTTATGAAAAATCCTAGAATACTTGTCACTTCGCTATAGAACTAAAATGAGAAATGACTCAAATTCCCTTTATTTTATCAAGTAATGTATTGTTTAACGGATTAACTACTTTGATTTAATTTCCATTTTAATTATGTGGACTCTATCTCCGAGCTTGATCAATTAATAGAAAAAGGTTACATTCATTGTTGGTTTCCTAAATTAGGAAAGGGTTCTTAAGCTTTTCCATTTTATAAAAGTAACATTTATAATATATATATATATTATATAAATAGGCTGAGATATGAATTGGAACCTTTTTGATTCTTATCAATGGCATCCGATTCAACGGTAGTAGATCCCGCCCGTAGACATAGATTGAATAAAGATATGAAGCCCCCAATCAGTACAAATTATTCTTTCTTCGAACATTGGATGTAATGGAAATGTGAAAAAAAAAAATTCCCTTGAAAATCACATCGTTTTTTCTTTTTTCTTCTATTTCATTTCTTTTTTTATCCTTAATGATACCATATGCGATGCTCATCTATCTGTATCCATACTTTTCTATGTTATGAAGTGAAGTAAGCATAAGTATCGGCTATGGAATAAAGATAGATAATGAATAGTTAATAGAAAGAACAATCTATTTTGAATTGAACAATAAATGTCTTTCACGTCCAACTATAAAAATGAGTGACCCTTTTATTTTGAAATGGCGGTTCCAAAGAAACGTACTTCTCTGTCAAAAAAGCATATTCGTAGAAATATTTGGAAAAGAAGGGGATATCAGGCCGCGGCAAAAGCTTTATCTTTAGCTAAATCTATTTCTACCGGGCATTCCAAAAGTTTTTTTGTGCGACAAACAAGTAATAAAGCCTTGGAATGATCTGAATCTGAATCAGCATGACTCGATGAATTGGATGATTCAATTTATAAGATGAAGAATTTCACATTAACTAATGTTTTGAACTCATCAATATGAGATAGAACTAGCTGTTGTGGTATGTAGAATACGAATTATTCTGTATACTAGGTTCTAAAAATGATTTCTTTTTTTGTTTGAAAAAAAAAAAGAAAGAAGTAGTTAGACACAAAATACAAGGTTTCACCTTTCATTGATTGGTTTTTATAATTCGCGAGATGGGGGTTGTAACTTTCCCCATCGATTCATTTTTCACAATAACAAAACTCTTATTTTTTTTTTTTCTTAGGAAGGGATTGGCTTATTGGATTATGTATCTCCAATAGTTATACATCATTAAGATTTTTGGAAAATATGAAACAAGTATGAACGAGGTTAGAGCCCCCTTTTTTGTTCCAAAGTAAGGCGGGGATAAGATTCATAGTCAAAGTCAATGGATTATTGAAACGAATTGATTAAAATATACATTTTAAAACTTTGATTTGTAGCTCTCTGAATCACTACATATCTACAAGGACTCCCTCTTGTTTCGAACAGATAAAAAAAAAAAAAACAAAATAATAAAACTGCCAGGATCCCATTTAGATCGATATTTATGTACTAAAGAATGAGTCAATCTTACGTAATCCAACCCCAATAGATCCTATCCCATGTTTGAGCTGGAGGATCGATCAATCGATATATCTAGATCTAATATCTAAATTATTTTATCTATTAATATTAGATTTCAAATCTATATATAAAAAGATCTTATCAGTTTAAATTTGATTTTCTAAGTTTTCTAAGTTAAAGTACATACAGTAGAATTCCGATAAAGATTGAAACTCTTTTGTTATACGATATGCCCGGTCCAATACCTAATTGGTTTGGTAAATCCTCACAAAAATTATGTTATGTATACAATGAAGATCCCAATCATTAATACATCTTTGATACCAAACTATCCAAATTTTTATAGAAATCTTTTGGATGTAGTGATGAAGTTGTGATATATAAAAAATATTGTTTTATTTTGTTCATTGAAAAATGAATCTTTTTCATTTCGGATCTATCAAATCAGATAAATGAGAAATGAATCGTCAAAAAATGAGAAAAAAAAATTCTTAGTTCTATACCCGGACTCAGGGCATAACCGTCTAGTTCCAACTATTCCAGAAGAACTTATAATACGGAAAAGCCCGCTGTTTAAAATGACCCCCTGCCATGAGACTAAGGATTATTGAGCGTTTAAATATTTATTTGAACGGGTCTTTATTCATCGATTCTAACATTTCCTAAAATAGATTGCATTAAATCCCTCAATCTCGACGATTGAACATCATATGGACTATGATTATTTCGATGAAGCCGCCATGGTGAAATTGGTAGACACGCTGCTCTTAGGAAGCAGTGCTAGAGCATCTCGGTTCGAGTCCGAGTGGCGGCATCTTCTAAAAAAGGCACAATAGATCCTATAATGAATTCAATTCCAGATTTCCATTCCGTAATTGGGGATACCCCCCTAAAAAAATTATGATATTTGCCACTTTAGAACATATATTAACTCACATCTCTTTTTCTATCATTTCAATTGTTATTACGATTCATTTGATGACCTTATTAGTCCATGAAACCGTAGTACTATTTGATTTGTCAGAAAAAGCCATGATGGCTACCTTTTTCTGTATAACTGGATTATTAGTTACTCGTTGGATTTATTCGAGACATTTGCCGTTAAGCGATTTATATGAATCTTTAATGTTTCTTTCATGGAGTTTCTCCATTATTCATATGTTTCCTAAAAGACGGAATCAGAAAAGTTATTTAAGCGCAATAACCGCGCCAAGTGCTATTTTTACCCAAGGCTTTGCCACTTCGGGTCTTTCAACCGAAATGCATCAATCTGCAATATTAGTACCTGCTCTACAATCCCAGTGGTTAATGATGCACGTAAGTATGATGTTATTGAGTTATGCAGCTCTTTTATGTGGATCGTTATTATCCGTAGCTCTTTTAGTCATTACATTTCGAAAAAACCTAGATATTCCTCGCAAAAGCAATCATTTCTTAATTGGGTCATTTTCCTTTGTGAATGAAAAAAGAAGTGTTTTACAAAACACTTCTTTTCTTTCATTTATAAATTATCACAGGTATCAATTAACCCAACAATTAGATCAGTGTAGTTATCGTGTCATTAGTTTAGGGTTTACTTTTTTAACCATAGGTATTCTTTCGGGAGCAGTATGGGCTAATGAGGCATGGGGGTCTTATTGGAATTGGGACCCCAAGGAAACTTGGGCATTTATTACTTGGACCATATTCGCGATTTATTTACATAGTAGAACAAATCAGAGCTTTCAGGGTGTGGATTCGGCAATTGTGGCTTCTATAGGATTTCTTATAATTTGGATATGCTATTTTGGGGTCAATCTATTAGGAATAGGACTACATAGTTATGGTTCATTCACATTAACAACTAATTGAAGAAAGGGCCTGAAGAATACATAGGAACATCGTCCCGTATATTATATTAAAGAAGGTTTGTGCAAGTTTTTTCGAACCATTTGAA